TAGGGCGAGAAGGGGGGTAGTGACTTTTATATAATTTTATAGAATCTTTCTCTATTATTTTTTATTTACCCCCCTTTTTGCATTTCTTTCCTTAAGTAAATTTCGTTTGATTAGGGCGAAGTTCCTTAAAAACCCCCTCCTTTTTTAAAATATCCTGAACAGTTCCTGTAGGTTGAGCACCCCTTTCAAGGAAATATAGAATAAAAGTAACGTTTAAATAAGTTTGATTCTTTATCGGATCATAAAAACCTACTTTATGCAGATCTTTTCCTTCTCTTCGGGATCGAACATCAATTGCAACGATTCGATAGACAGCTTATTGAGATAGATGTAGATGAACAATACCCCTCCTGGAAACGTATAGGAAGTTTTCTCTTCGTACGGCTCGAGAAAAAATAATTTGATTCGAAGTTTTATCTATGTATTGAATTCTAGTAAATCATAAAAGGGTGCATAAAATCATCAAATCAAGTTTAAGTCTTTTATTATTTTTTTTTCGTTCCTGAAAATAAAAAATAAATCATTCGTACTCATAACTCAAGTTAGATAACTCTTAAATAGCTCAAAAGAAAATTGTTAGTCAATTTCATTTATTGAGTGGTCTTTACCCCCTTATTTGTCTCCTTTAAAAGTTTTATTTCTTATCTTAAGATACTAAGTCGGGCTCAGTTATTGAGACAATTAAAATGGTGTTTCCTTGTTCTAGGATCCTTTATCAATCATTGGGTTTAGACATTACTTCGGTCCTTCTTAATCCTTTCAAAATGGCAGCAACATACCCCTTTTTGGAATTTCCTTCTATCAAAGAATCTTGTGGACAATTGATTCCCGCGTGATACACTTTGGTTCAAAAAAGTTTGATTAATCCCAACAAATTTTCCTTTTGAATGAGAAACTTCCTCGAATGGGATCCTTTCAATTTTTATATCGAAGTTAGATTCACGAAGTTATTCCAATTTATTGATTTGCATTAACCCTAGATTTTTGCTCCGAGAAATCAATTAATACTTTCTACTCGAGCTCTATCCTGGACTATTTAGATTACCAAATGATGTCGAGCCAAGAGCACTTTCATTCCTATATAAATATAAAATGGTGGATATAATAAAGAATCCACAATGGATCGTCTCCTTCAAGTCGCACGTTGCTTTCTACCACATCGTTTCAAACGAAGTTTTAGCATAACATTCCTCTAATTTGTAACCGGTATGGAATTGATTCAATTATGGAATCATGAATAGTCATTGGTTCAATTAGTGCATAGACGTCGTACTCTATACTCTTTTTTAGATAGATATAGATCAATAAAGATTTTCTAAAGAAGGTTTAATAAGACCTCTATCAAAGAGTCCATTTAACTTCTAAGGAATCATTAAAATAAAAACATTCATAATTAAACCTATCATTATTTGAAGAAAATTGACAGTAAGGACCACATTTGATCATCATAGAAAAGATAAGTCCTTTTTATTCTATTTTAACTTCTTTATTCTATTTTAAATTAAAAAATAAAAAGATAAGTCCTTTTTATTCTATTTTAACTTCTTTATTCTATTTTAAATTAAAAAATAACACAATGGATATGCTCTGGGACGGAAGGATTCGAACCTCCGAATAGCGGGACCAAAACCCGTTGCCTTACCACTTGGCCACGCCCCATTTATATTTTTATTCAACACTAATACTAATATAAAGAATAATGGTTTTTGTCAACCCCAATCAAAATATCTTTAGAATAAAATAAATTATTACTAGGATTTTGATACGTGTAGATATAGACTTCAACTTAATTTATTGATCATTAGATAGAATTCAATTAAGATATTGTATGAAAGTATGATTTCTTCTATTCTCTTTTGAGAATTGGAGGATTTTTGATTGGGTGGGTTCAAAAGAAGGATTTTTTGTCTACCTTAATTTTTCTCTTTTTCCTTAGTTATTTTCCTTATTTAGTACCAATAACTCAATCAAAATGCAATTATCTACAAGAACAAAAAGTCTGTTATGCTTAATATTTTTAGTTTGATCTGGATCTGTCTTAATTCTGCCCTTTATTCGAGTAGCTTTTTCTTCGGAAAATTGCCTGAGGCCTATGCTTTTTTGAATCCAATCGTAGATTTTATGCCAGTCATACCTGTCTTATTTTTTCTCTTAGCTTTTGTTTGGCAAGCTGCTGTAAGTTTTCGCTGAGATCTTTAATTTAATAATATCAGAGAAAATTCATGATTTATGCGCGAAAAAGTTCTAACAATTGATAAGATCAGATAAGTTTTAGAGTATGAACCCCCGATTCAAACATTGAAATTCTTTGGTAATCGAGAAAAGTCTGGCTTACTCCCTTTTATTTTTCTCATTTTTAACCCTTTTCAGTAAAAAAAAAGCCCTAACCCTATAGGTTATGAACCTATAGGTTATTAATTAGGGTCCCCGCAATATCTAATTCTGGATGTGAAAAAATTTTTGGTTAGTGAAAAATTCTTATTCCAAATGAATTTCTGAA